CCTCTGAGAACCGTATATGAGAATTTCATCTCGTACGGCTCAAGCGGAAACACACAAATACTGATTTCAACGGATATATAATAGAAAATGAAAAACTTCATTAACCACTTGATTCGATTTGCCTCGAAGATACGAAGTAACAAAAATCCGGAATCTCTTCTTTGTGATGATAATGCCAAAAAATATCAAGTTGGCTCATCTGTCTTTCTTTATGTTGATCGTTACAGGCCTCTTGAATCTTCTCTTCCCTATTTTTTATTTGTTATTTGATTTATTGTTTTTTTTTTGTGCGTACTGCGGATTTACTCTTGTTTTACTATTGATAGGAATTCTCTTGTTGAGACCCTATGAATCAATTGAAACCTCAGATTCATACTAGAACCACGATGATTTAGCCTCAAGCTAAACTCAAAGGTTCTCTGAGTAAGAACCTTTGATGATCACTTATTGAATGAATGGATGTAATGACTCAACAAAATCTAGAGAAAGAGTTATCCTTCGGTCAAAATAAATCTGAAGGAATAAAATTCGTTTGATTTAGGAAATACCTATTTGAATTTTTTTTGAGTCCGGTTGCGAGGTCTGAATAAATAGTAGGTATGAATCATAGTTCAAATATTTCTTTTCTTGATCTATTCTATATATTCCGTGCTCCAGATACTAGAATAAATATCCGACGAGGTAGAATCATCTTGATAGAGATAACAGGTCCATTCTATGTATTATCAATAGGATCAATTATAACAAGTCACACACTCATATTCCGGAAATACCGAAACAAAAAAATTCCACGGTCGAACTACCAGAATAGAATGGTCTAGAAATCCAAGTCTAAAGTAATTTTTTCTTTGATTGAAAGACTAGGACTTCATAGTTCTTATAAACCTAACTCATTGAAATTCCATCCAGTAAAACGGAAGAATTATAAATTTCCAAAATAATAGATAGGAATATCGCAAATAGAGCCATTGCGACCCCCATAAGTGGTGTAGTCCCCCATCCCGGAGCTACTTTACCATATTCCGAATTCAATGGTTTCAATAAATCCCCTACAGTAGTTCGTCTTGGCCCAGATCTAGAACTATCCTCAACGGTTTGTGTAGCCATAAATCCTATTTAATGATTGGTTGAGATCTGTTGACTTTGTATACTATTCCGTTGTAGTTGTAAATAAACGATCTTATCGTAGATCCATTGTGATCTTGAAATTATCTAAAAATGGAAACAGCAACCCTAGTCGCCATCTCCATATCCGGTTTACTTGTAAGCTTTACTGGGTACGCCTTATATACCGCTTTTGGGCAACCCTCTCAACAACTAAGAGATCCATTCGAAGAACACGGGGACTAGTTGAAGTAATGAGCCTCCCAATATGGGAGGCTCATTACTTCAATTAAATTATTTCGAAAGGTTATTTCATTTTTTTAGTCGGAACCTTAGGTGGTTCTCGAAAAAAGATAGCGAAAAAAATTATCCCTAAAGTCGAGACTAAAAGGAATGTATAAACCAATGCTTCCATGGATTCGATCGTGGTTTACAATTATAGCTTCCACACCTATTCATTTGGGATCATTTATCATATCATATAAAGAAAGAAAAAAAGTCAAAGAAAGGTGATTCAAGTCAAGATTTCTCTGATACCCAATGTCAAATAAAAAAAAAATAGAGGCGAAAGATACCACAACAATGTCGTATCAGACTACTTGTCTCCTTGTAGTTGGATCTCCAAGTTTTTGGAATGCTCCAAATTCCACTTGAGCATCCAAATCTGGATCAATACCAGCAAAAACATCTCTGAACAAGGTTCTAGCGCCATGCCAAATGTGTCCGAAAAAGAAGAGCAAAGCAAACGTAGCATGCCCAAAAGTGAACCAACCCCTTGGACTGCTACGAAAAACACCATCGGATTTCAAAGTAGCCCGATCTAATTCAAAAATTTCACCTAATTGGGCACGTCTAGCATATTTTTTCACAGTAGCAGGATCAGAATAACTTACTCCATTAAGTTCGCCACCATAGAACTCAACAGTAACACCTACTTGTTCAACACTATACTTTGATTCTGCCCTTCTAAAAGGAACATCAGCTCTCACAATTCCGTCTTCATCTACCAAAACTACCGGAAATGTTTCAAAAAAAGTAGGCATACGACGTACAAAAAGCTCGCGCCCTTCTTTATCTCTAAAGACGGGGTGTCCTAACCATCCAACAGCAATTCCATCCCCATTGTCCATTGAGCCTGCTCTGAATAATCCCCCCTTTGCCGGATTATTACCAATATAATCATAAAAAGCTAATTTTTCGGGAATTTTAGACCAAGCTTCCGATAAACTAAGATTTTCGGCTAGCCCGGCACTAACTCTTCGATATATTTCTTGCTGAAAGTATCCCTGATCCCACTGATAACGAGTAGGACCAAATAATTCGATTGGGGTAGTTGCTGAACCATACCACATAGTTCCAGCAACAACAAAAGCTGCAAAAAAAACAGCAGCGATACTACTGGAAAGTACAGTTTCAATATTGCCCATACGTAATCCTTTGTATAGACGTTGAGGCGGACGAACACTAAGATGGAATAGGCCTGCTAATATGCCCAATGTACCCGCTGCAATATGATGAGAGGCTATTCCTCCCGGAACAAAAGGATCAAAACCTTCCGCGCCCCACGCTGGATTTACAGATTGTACTTTTCCAGTTAGTCCATAAGGATCGGACACCCATATTCCAGGACCATACAAACCTGTTACATGAAATGCGCCAAAGCCAAAGCAAGCTACCCCTGAGAGAAATAAATGAATTCCAAAGATCTTGGGCAAATCCAAAGAAGGTTTTCCCGTACGTTCATCACAGAATATTTCTAGGTCCCAATATACCCAATGCCAGATAGCTGCCAAGAAGCACAAACCGGAAAACACTATGTGTGCCCCTGCCACACCTTCATAACTCCAAATACCCGGATTTGTTATAGTTCCTCCTGAAATACTCCAACCGCCCCACGAATTGGTTATTCCTAAACGAGTCATGAAGGGTATAACGAACATACCTTGTCTCCACATCGGATCAAGAACGGGATCAGAGGGATCAAAAACCGCTAATTCATATAAAGCCATCGAACCAGCCCAACCAGAAACTAGAGCTGTATGCATTATATGAACAGAAAGCAATCGACCGGGATCATTCAATACGACAGTATGAACACGATACCAAGGTAAACCCATGGAAATACCTCTTTATCAAAGAAAAATAGACACTATGCCACTTTATTTTATCGCATTGGAAAAGACTATATATATATACTAACCATGTACCTAACCTTTTCAGTAGATTCCGTATCGGAAAGGATTAATATTTATTCCATTCCATTGAAAATAACGTGAAAATAACGGAACAATTTTGTTCGTAAGAACAAAGAGAAGCAGATCTATTCTATACCCGATAAGTACCAATACGCAATGGGAGGATTGGTCCCATTTTTGGGGAACGAATGGATAGATACTTGTTTATCATTCGAACGATCGATTTCTTCGTTCAAATTTTTTCTTTATTCATTCTGTCTTACTCTATAAACTTTCCAATCTATGTATCAAATAGAATAAAGAGAAAAAAGGGATGAAGACAATAAACCATTGATTGTTACGTTTCCATATTAAAGTGAAGTATAGTACTAAATTTTTTTCTTTAATTTAATGCCCATTGGTGTTCCAAAAGTACCTTTTCGGAGTCCTGGAGAGGAAGATGCGGTTTGGGTTGACATATAGTGCGACTTGTCAGACATATTGGGTCATATGGGATTTACCCGTTCTCTCCCCTGATCGAGATATCCTCTGTTTCGCCCAAGAGATATTGTATTGAGTGAGGCATCAATCAATCATTCGGAGCGTGAAGTGCAATTAGATCAATTTATTTTATATTGGGGATCAATATTATCAATTTAGAAGAATTTATGGTTTACTTGGACTGATAAAATAAAGTATCCAGGCTCCGTTCAGAAAATACCAAATCGATAACAAATTGTTAATATAATATATGTATGATTACCACTTGTATCATAAATGATTCTTATACCTACTATTACTTTATACCTACTATTACTATAGTAGTGATAGTAGTGATCCCAAATTGCCGAACAACGGAATAGTATGATGAATACATCAAATAGTTTTGGGAAAGCAAGACAAAAAAAAAGGAAGTCATAACAAAAAAATGGTACTGAGACCATTTGTCCTATATGTGCAAATAGAATTCGGACAGATCTTTTCCCGGGGTAGACCATGAACCTAAAAGAATTGAAAGGACCCATTCAGGAACAAGACAATGACATCGTGATTTTAATATCGATGAAACAATACATCAATGATAGGTTAGTTTAATAAGTTCAGTAATCTCTTTTTTTTTTTAGAGGGAAGGGAGCCTAAACTCATCTCGTTTTTTTTAATAGAAGACCTTTCATTAAGAAAACCTGTTACATAAAAAAAAGAAATAAAGCTGGAATCGACACATTGATTCTTTTTTTTCTTTTTCACAAATTTTTTTTGAACCGTATGTATCCAAAGGTGCACGTACGGTTCCTAAGGGATGCAATTTTGTCCTAATCAACCGACTTTATCGAGAAAGATTACTTTTTTTAGGCCAAGAGGTTGATAGCGAGATCTCGAATCAACTTGTTGGTCTCATGGTATATCTCAGTATAGAAGATGGTACTAGGGATCTTTATTTGTTTATAAACTCTCCCGGCGGATGGGTAATACCAGGAATAGCCATTTATGATACTATGCAATTTGTGTCACCTGATGTGCATACGATATGCATGGGATTAGCCGCGTCAATGGGATCTTTTATTCTGGTCGGAGGAGAAATTACCAAACGTCTAGCATTCCCTCACGCTTGGCGCCAATGAGTTTTTATTTGATTGAAAAAAAAAGAAGACTATGCCTTCGCCACATTGATTATAAAAGAAAATTATAAGTAATAATAGCATGGCACTTCGGGTTCGATATGAACAAACCATTATTGTTTTTTCATAACATGAGATTTTGTATCGAGATAGTAGTATGAAATAAAGGTTATTTCCGATTTGATCTTATGTGTCGGGAGTACATTTCAGCGTCACAAACCATTTTTCTTCCACACCAGAAGTCTCTTTCTGATACTTATGCTATGAAAGAAAGAGTACAAAAATGAAAAAAAAAAGATCATTTTTGACTTATTTGATCGTATCAAAAAGAAACTTTGGGATTGCTAAATCACAGACGAGATAAATATATAAAGTAACAGAACCATCATAGTATTCTTTTTTACTTCTATGAAAGGAAGGGTGGTAAATGGATCATTCAACGATCTGGATTAGATGGATTCTATTTCTTTCTTCGCTAGAATAGAAGAGAAGAAAGGGTCAATTCCATTGCAGAGCCGTATGCAATGAACAAAAGATGCCTGTACGGTTATTCAATTCTATTTGATTTTTTTTCTTGTTATTTTTTTATCCCCTACTTTAGTTTAGCCCAATCATGCGAGATAGAAGAACCGTTCATGATGTTATATCAATATCATCAGGGTTATGATTCACCAACCTGCTAGTTCTTTTTATGAGGCGCAAGCAGGGGAATTTATCCTGGAAGCGGAAGAACTACTGAAACTTCGCGAAACCCTAACAAAGGTTTATGTACAAAGAACGGGAAACCCTTTATGGGTTGTATCCGAGGATATGGAAAGGGATGTTTTTATGTCAGCAACAGAAGCCCAAACTCATGGCATTGTTGATCTTGTAGCGGTCGAAAATGAAAATACTGGGGATTTCGTATAAATCTATTTTATTTCAAACCATAATTCAAATTTTCTGTGATTTGATATTGAATAGAAATAATTCATGATGATCAATCATCAGGTTAAGATCGATCTAAACCAACCCATTTTATTCTATATATACATATATATACATACGACATGCCAACTATTAAACAACTTATTAGAAACACAAGACAGCCAATAAGAAATGTTACAAAATCTCCCGCTCTTAGAGGATGTCCTCAGCGTCGAGGAACATGTACTAGGGTGTATGTGCGACTCGTTCAGATCATAAGTTCGAACAAATGAGACAATTTTTTCAGTATCAATGACCGGTACCAATGAATAGGATAGATAGAGAAGATCTATCATATACCCATATTGTATATGGAATTTATGGTTTCCATTGGTGCAAATCCAATCATCTAGATTTGAAATAAGAAGCAATTCCCCATTGGTAGCAAATGGTTATCCATTAAGCGGAGGAAATGGTATCATAAGAAGCAAAAAGGTTATGCTCCTTTTCTTGAAAGAACGGACTAACAGGGTCAGCTACCTAGCCAACTTTCATAATTAAATGCCGTCACTGTATGGATAACTCTTTTTGTGAAAAGAGCTATTACTGTAGATAGGTAGAGCCAAAGAGTGTGAACTATACAAGTTAACAATAACATTTGATTAAATGAAAGAAGAGGCTCCGGTGTATAGAGAGGACCTCACCGTTTAAGAGGTAACCATAGAAACGATGGAACCCACTATTTTTTTTTTATTTAGTATCGTTCTAATTTCTTATTTCCAGTGAAATAACTGGAAGGAATAGAATACAAAATCGTGGTTGGGAAGGTCATAGTAGCAAAAGCCATTGGAATTGATATTTTATATATCGGAATAATCCGTTTTGTTATTAATCGACCGGGGAAGGGGAAAAGGATGACTGAAAGAAGAGAAATCAATTAGTTATTCATTAAGCTTTAATCTGATTCAATGACCAGAGTTAAACGAGGATATACAGCTCGGAGACGTCGAACAAAAATTCGTTTATTTGCATCAACCTTTAGAGGGGCTCATTCAAGACTTACTCGAACGATTACTCAACAGAAAATGAGAGCTTTGGTTTCCTCTCATCGAGATAGAGGCAGACAAAAGAGGGATTTTCGTCGTTTGTGGATCACTCGGATAAACGCAGTAACTCGTGAGAATAAGGTATTCTATAGTTATAGTATATTAATACACAATCTGTACAAGAAGCAATTGCTTCTTAATCGTAAAATACTTGCGCAAATAGCTATATCAAATAAGAATTGTCTTTACATGATTTCCAATAAAATTATCAAATAAAGGAGATTCAAAAGTAATATACAGGAATGATTGAAAGGGAATTCCCCGGAGAATGAACTCCGGGAAGATATAGAATAAAAATAAATTAAGATAAGTAGTAGAAATGAACGAACATGTTTCAATAAAAAAAAATATTTATTCTTCTCCCCCATTTTTGTTTCTTATATTATAACACAAGAATCAAATCAGGATTCTAGGCCTTTTCGAACAAAACATCAATCTGAGCTTGAGTTCCAATTGTATTTTTGAGTCAATTGAGGAGTATGCCTATTTATTTCTGGTTCTAGGACCAGTAGTTCTTGGGATCGACTCAGCTCTCTCAAATTGTTTCTCATTATTAAGAAAAGGTAACAAAGATAAAATACGAGCTTGTTTTATAGCAATAGTAATTAATCGTTGTTGTTTCAAGGTCAATCTATTCACTCGTCTAGATAATATTTTTCCTTGTTCACTAATAAATCGACTAATTAAACTCATGTTTCTATAATCGATTCGATCCCCCGATCCAATTGGGGGCAAACGCCTACGAAAGGATCGCTTGTATTTACGAAAAGGTTGCTTGGATTTATCCATGGTTTATTCCTTATCTCTAAAGTTCTATTTATTTATTCATTTCGGATCCAACCGAAATAGGCTTTGATTCATATATTATTTCATTCATATACTATATATCTATACACATGAAAGAATATCTACATAAAATCGGGTTTGATTTGTATATATTATGTATATTATATATGTTAAGTTCTTACTCTTCCTGTCCTGTTCTTTGGAAAGATCGAACACATGATGTTCCCTTCGATCTATTTCTTGATTTCCCCATGAATCGTATGCTTATGACAATAGCGACAAAATTTTTGCAATTCTAATCGACTGGGTGTATTGTGGCGATTCTTTTGAGTAATATATCTAGAAATGCCCCGCGATTCCTTATTGACACTATTTCGGACACAACTGGTACATTCCAAAATAACTCTGACTCTGACATCTTTACCCTTGGCCATGAACCTCCTTTAGATTTTGTATCGACTTAACTTAAGTCTTATATTTTCGATCCGAACCGAAGAAGAAGAAAAAAATCAATAGAAGTTACTAGTTAGAAATTCCATTTCTAAGCATTTCGTTGTAATTCTTCTTATTATCTTATCTAATTAATTTATTATCTAATTAATAGAATATGTATTAATATAGTATATATTAAGTTAAGTAATACAAAATAGAATAATAATTAAGTAATACAATTTCTTTCTAACTATCAATTATTTCTATCCTAAATCCCAATATTTCATTTAAGTATCTTTTTTCTATGCTATGATTTCGTAGAGCCCGCCCTAGACTGGATACACATTTAAATTTTATTTCTGTTTTCCCAAATTTGATCTTGGATCTACCGGATTTTTTATGAGGTTCAATACACTTTTTCCTTCTCTTTCCTTACTATTCTAAAGAATTGAAAGGGAGAGTCGAGGTTTTAGTTACGTCATGTGGAATTATATTTCTTCATTTCTTCGCATATCAATAACTAGAATTAAAAAAAGGGGAATGACAGGGCATCTGGGAATAAACGATTAATTTCTATCAATAGACCCGCTAAAGACCCAAACCATAGAGTAGTTAACACAGGTGCCACGGAGAGATATGTTTTTAGATCTCGCATTGAAAATCCTCCTTCTTTATTGTAATACATATATTGTCAGATGCTGTAGTTCAAGATCATTTTTATTTATTTTTACGCGGATTTCCTAACAAAAATGGATATGTACAATGAACCAATAGATGAGATTTTCCTGTCACTAAAAAAGAAAAAGATGACCCCTTCTTCCTGAGCATTACGGATAAATATTCATTCTTTTTTATATGTTAGGTTGGGTTTCAGATGTATATAATTCTTTTATTATATGAAACCAAAAACAAGAAATGACAAGAAAGTTCTATATAGATAGAGGAGAAAATAAAGATGTGGAAAACAAGACAGGTATTTTGTACAATGACACTGTACAACAATTTTAAAAAGGGATGTAGCGCAGCTTGGTAGCGCGTTTGTTTTGGGTACAAAATGTCACGGGTTCAAATCCTGTCATCCCTACCTATTACTTCTCCTATGGGCAGTAACGAGAGATTAATTGAGATCGACGGGGCATAATCTTTCATTTTTGGATACTATATTTATGTAAGATGTGTTAGAAGTTAAGTGGAAAAAAAATTTCTTTGAAAGCGCTCTTAGTTCAGTTCGGTAGAACGCGGGTCTCCAAAACCCGATGTCGTAGGTTCAAATCCTACAGAGCGTGATTCCGTCTATCTTATGTATGTCGAATCACAATAAAATAACTTAACAAAACAAAGTTGAATTGCAACTGGAATTTGACCTCCCCCCTGTAGGAGGTCAATCAAAAAAAGAAATGTTACTCAATCAAAGGTCCAACTGATCACCACGTCTGTATTGTAAATATGCAGTCACAAATAATCCTGCCAAAGTAATAGGAATTAGACCTAAGACGATTCCAAATAGAAAAACTTCAATCATTTCGGTTTGTTTGAGGGGATAAAAAAGGGGGGTAAGATCTATCCCTAAATATTAATCTGAATTATCCGTGAATCTCAATGACCAAGAAAAAAAATTGGCAATTGGTGCGGGAAAGAACCATAGAATATCTGGAATTCCCGAGAAATATTTTTCTGAATTATTTATTCAATTCATTTTCAAATAAGTCGTATCTTGTTCAAACCAATAAATAGAGCTGGGGTTATAGTTAAAGCAGCCAGTAGAAAACCAAAATAACTAGTTATAGTAAGCATGAAAGGGCTTTATTAGATATGTTTTTTTTCTACATATGTTGATAAAACACTTACCTAAGTTTCCATTTTTACCAGATAT